CCGATCCATCCCGAAGGTTTCATTCCCTCTCTCGCCCATCATCGTACCCAGCCCTATCTATTCATCTCTTTTTTCAAATGGATATTTAGGGATCTCTCTTGTTCAACGATCTTGAAACCGGATCAATATCCATTTCTCAATAGATCTATCTATCTATCGATAGAAAGATATAGATCTCTATCTGGCCATATCTAAATATGGAAGAACCAACACTTAAAGGGCGTAACCAACGGAAGGTTCTCCCCCTGTCCCCGACATTGTTCTCCGACGATGTCCCCTGGGCGAAAGGGGCCACCATTCTCTTTCTTTCCTCAATCGTTCCGATCAGGACAAGTGGGTTGGTTCGTTTCGTCCTCCTATCTACGCAATTCTCTGTCTTCGTTCGTGAGGGCGAAAGGTAGTTGTAGAGGGGCGGCTGTGAAACGGCGATTCCCCCTTTTCCATTGAAGTAGGGAGGGCCTCCTTCCCCACCATTCCGACCTATTATTGATAGGGATTTGACCGATGCTGAAGGTAGCTTGCTTCCAAGCCACCCACTGGAGAAGCTAGTCGCCAGAAAGAAGCGACGAGGAAGCGAAGCTGTCTACGAAGCTTTGCTTCCCCCCCTGTAGTCGTAGTACTCGGCTCGTCGCTACTTTGATTCAAAAGGTAACCGACGGTTCCCGACTTTCTCCGGTTTCCGCAACCGTAACCTGCAAACGGAGGAGCAAGTTCAGGCGCCCGCTAGGGCGCCGCAAGCGCTGCAAAGCCGAAGCGCGCCCAAGCTGAAAAACGGATGCTAAAGCTAGCGCGCTAGATCGAGCGGCGCCGTTGCTTGCTGGCTCGAAAGCCGGAGTAGCAAGATTCAAAACGGATGCACGCGCTAGCGCAACAAGCAACGGCTTTGAATCGCTTGCTCGGCTGCGCGTTAGCGCAACGGCTTGAGCGCTAGCGCTCATGGAGTTGCTTGTTGCGCTGTAGTTTTTCATCATGCTGTTAGCGCAACGGCTTGAGCGCGTCAGCGCGAAAGCATGCGAAAGCCGGAGTGCGCTAACGCGCACTGTAGTTTTCTCGCTTGTTTCTTCGTATGCTCAAAGCCGTTGCGCGTTAGCGCATTCAGTACTTTTGAACGAGCGCGCGCTAGCGCTTCAAAAGATTGTTGTAGTTTTCTTCGCTTACTTCATCCATAAACCCTTTTGTATTATTTCAATAGCGGTACGCTCTAAAAAAAAAGTCAAGGATAAGCTTGCATTCTAGAAGCGGTAGCTTCCCGCCTCCTTCATTCCTACTGCCTCCTTCGGTGAGAAGTTCCCTTCCCAATGGAAGGTCTGCTCAGCAAATGTACAAAGTGGAGCTGCCCGCTGTTTGGGGGTCGCATACCTGCTAGACGTAGCCGCCGGTTGGCTGACCCTCTTCTTCCCAATCGGGTTGGGTTGACCCAGAAGGAATGGAACCACTGGAGAGTCGTCTGCAGTTCACACTTGGGCAAAGACGACTGACTTTGGAAGCGGAACACGAACCGATTTCCGCTATTCCGGGTTCTTATTGAGCGTAGCGAAATCAAGGTTTATGAGAAAGTCAGCGAAGTTTCTATGGTGTTCTACCTTTGCGTAGTCTCGGTCCACAGTGGAAGGCTCCGCACCTGAGCCTCGTTAGACTCCGCGGAAGTGTAAGGTGTAAGTGAAGAGAATAGAAGAGATGAAGTCCGTCCCTTAGCCTAGTCTATATCCACAGCTGACGCAACTCCGTACCGACGCCTCACTACTACTTCAAAAATGAATTAACGGCTAAGCGATCATCATTCATCACTTTCCTTAACCAGCTGACCTTACTTCGTAATCTTAGCCTCCCTTTCTTTATAGTTCGACTAAGTGACTTCGTAACCTTAACGTACTTTCTTTCGTACTTTCTCAGGTCTAACCTTCGCCACTTCAAACGGGCGCTTCGCCCCTCTTTTGTTTGTTGAATTAGAAAGAACGGGACGGAGGGATGAAAGACAAAGAAAGGGATCAGGGGGCTTTATGATCGGAGAAAGGGAAGGGGCGTGGTTGGTGTGTCACTGGGTCGGTGGGGGAACCCTAGGAAGGGGGGACGACCCGCCGAATTCACATCAGAAATCGCCAACATGAACACAAACGAAATCTTGAATTGCGTATAGAAACAAAACGAACCACTTCTATTCTCGGAGCTGAGGTATATGAAGAATGGCTTTTTGGTCCCTTTCGTCCAGTGGTTAGGACATCGTCTTTTCATGTCGAAGACACGGGTTCGATTCCCGTAAGGGATAGGTACTCATTCCCGGCCGGCGGTATCATTGCTGAGTGATCGCTCGCTATCTGGCTGGAAAGGGTGGTCCGGAAGCTTCCTCTCTCCCAGCAAGCAAGACGAGATCACCACTTCTCTCAGTAATGGACTTCCTTGAATTCTTCCTTAGCCTTAGATGTCCTTTCATAGATTCTCGAACCTCCGACAGAAAGAATCTCCATGCATGCGTTCTTTCTCTCCTCCCCTCAGCCACACA